CTACCAAGCTGCGCTACATCCCTCCAATTAGTCTCCAGTGTCATTGTAGAGAATTCCTATCTTGTTTTCCACATCGTTTTTTCGTCTATCGATTCTATATAGAATTTATCTGTCCATTTCGTCCTTTTGGTCTCATTTAACATATAATATGCATTAAGATTCATAAAAAATTTTTATCCATTTGAAAAATGGAACCGAATCTGTCGGAAAATTCAATGACTATTTTGGGGGAATACTCGAGACGAAAAGGACGTTTTTATCTTATCTTTTAAGAAAAATATAGAAATAGTTACGGGATCATTGTACATGTCAATTTGAATTTGAAATTCCGCGGACAATTCTAGTACAATTAAAAGTGGTCGTTAACTACCTATGCATCTGATCATATATGTATTATCATTATGTATTACAATAAAATGAAGGGGGTTTTCAATGCGAGATCTAAAAACATATCTTTCCGTGGCACCGGTACTAAGTGCGCTATGGTTCGCGTCTTTAGCAGGTCTATTGATAGAGATTAATCGTTTTTTCCCGGATGCGTTGACATTCCCCTTTTTTTCATTCTAGTTAGTGATGTGGAAAGGAATAAAGAAGATTAGAACTACAATGAAATAGCGGTCACTAATCAAGTCTCCCCCTCTATTTTTCTTTTCTCTATTTCTCTTTTCTCTATTTTTTCTGATTTTTAGAATTAAGGGAAGGGAGGAAAGAGAAAGAAGAAAAGTGGATTCAACGGCTGTGGGATTCGGATTCCAATTCGAATAATAGAATAATAGAGGAATGGAAGTAGACTATAAAATGTGGGTCTAGCGAAGAGTATTATACAAGATACTTAAACGAAATCGTGTACTGTGCTTTGAAATATCGTTTCGAAATCTTTGGATCTGATTTGAATATATTGATTGTAGCAAAATTTTTCATAATGTGAGTTCAAGTTAGCAACTTCTACTTTTTCTTTCTTCTTCATTTCGAATCGAAAGGAAAAGCGTTGAGTAAATAAAAAATCTAAAGGAGGTTCATGGCCAAGGGTAAGGATATCCGAATAACAGTTATTTTAGAATGTACTACTTGTGTTCAAAAGGTTGTTAATAAGGCATCAAAAGGCATTTCCAGATATATGACTCAAAAGAATCGGCACAATACGCCTAATCGATTGGAATTGAGAAAATTCTGTCCATATTGTTCCAAACATACGATTCATGGGGAGATAACAAAATAGCTCGAACCGAGCACTTGCACCCTCCCCAGGAGGAGGAAAAATACTATGCTAATTATCGCTAAGATAATTTGAATAGAAAGAAAATCCTATTGTTTTTATGTATTCTAATTCATTTTCTAGATCCAACCGAAATAGGATTTTCGGTTTAAAGAAATAAATTAAACAAACCATGGATAAAACCAAGCGACCTTTGCTTAAATCCAAGCGATCTTTTCGTAGGCGTTTGCCCCCGATCCAATCGGGGGATCGAATTGATTATAGAAACATGAGTTTAATTGGTCGATTTATTAGTGAGCAAGGAAAAATATTATCTAGACGAGTAAATAAATTGACCTTGAAACAACAACGATTAATGACTCTTGCTATAAAACAAGCTCGTATTTTATCTTCGTTACCTTTTATTACTAATGAGAAACAAGGTGAAAGAAACAAGTCGACCGCGCGAGTCCGAAAGAAATATAAGTCAGATAGAAAGAAATATAAGCCAGACGGAAAGAAATATAAGTCGACTGTGAGAGACACAAAGAAATATAAGTCGACCGTGAGAGACAAAAAAAATAGGCTTACTCTTTCGTCACTTGAATGAAAATTCACACCCGAACTCAAACGCAGATTGATGCTTTTTGCAAAAATCCAACAATCCGGACCGGCTTTGCTTCTCGTTTCGTAAGACAAAAACAAATCAAAAATCGGAGTCAGAAGTCAAACTCCAAATTGTTGATTGAAAGTGTTGAGTCCTATTTATTTCTTTTTTGAGTCATTTTGACTCTACTTTCCCGGAGGTCATTCTCCGGGGAACTCCGTTTAAATTACTCCGGCAGATTCCTTCCAATTTACTTTTTTTAGGATTGCATTGGAAATTAGATAAAGACAGTTTTTATTTGCTATAGCTATTTGCGCAAGTATTTTACGATTAAGAAGCAACTGTCTCTTGTATAGATCATGGATGAATTTACTATAGTTATAATATACCCACCCGTCACGAATTTCTGAATTGATTCGAGTGATCCACAAACGACGAAAATTTCTTTTTTGCCCATTCCTATCCCGATGAGACGAAGCCAAAGCTCTTATGTCTTGTTGAGTCTTTAAAAGACCTCCCCGAAAGCTTGATATAAATGAACGTGCTTTTCTTCTACGTCTCTGAGCTATATATCCCCGTCTAGTTCTGGTCATTGAATATGCATAAATCAAACTTTGTCGAATAACTAATTGATTTCCGTTCTTGCAGTTATTCTTTTTCCCCCTTCCTAGTCTATTAAGAACCCAATGAGTTTTTCCAATGTATAAACTCAAAATTCCAATGGCTTTGGCTACGATAACCTTCCCGACCACGATTTTTTATTTTTTCGAGACCTTTGTTTTACCTCACAATTTGAAATTGGATTTTACTAGGTATTAAAAAGATAATAAGAAATATAAATTCTAAAGCAATAGTGGATTCCATCGTTTCTATAGTTACTTCTTAAACGGTGAGGTCCTCTCTATACACCGGAGCCTTTAACTTCATTTAATTAATGCTATTGGGAACTTGTATAGTTCACATTCTTTAGCTCTACCCATGAATTATCCAGTAACTAGGTCTTCACAACGAGATCTACCTATACAGTAACGGTATTTAATTATGAGGGTTAGCTGGATAGCTGACCTTGTTAGTCCGTTCTTGCAAGAGGGTGGTCTAATCTTTGAAATTGAAACCAAGAGTTCCTCCGCTTAATGGATAAGCATTTGCTACCAATGGAGAATTCTTAAATTGAGGTGATTGAATTTACACCAAGGGAAACCATAAATTTCCTACACAATGAAAGGCATATGATCCATTTTCGTTTTTTAGATAGTAAATAGAGTTCATTTTTTCGTTCCAGCCTATTCACCGGTACTGACCTTTGATACTGGAAACTTGTTCGCTTTCCTTTGTTCTAGCTCATGATCTGAACGAGTCGCACATACAACCTAGTACACGTTCCTCGACGTTGAGGGCATCTCTTAAGAGCGGGCGATTTTGTAACATTTCTCATTGGCTGTCTTGTCTTTCTAATAAGTTGTTTAATAGTTGGCATGTTGAATCATAGATATAGATATAATTAGATGGTTTAGATCCATCCTAACCGGATTATTTCGAGTCAACTCGGTCGGTAGCGGTAATCTAAAATTAGAGATTTGCGCGAAATACAGGCTAGTATCATTTATGCCCTTCACGCCATTGAAGCCCTTCAAGCCCTACAGAATCAACAATTCCATAAGCTTTGGCTTCTTCTGGTGACAGAAAAACATCTCTTTCCATGTCTTCGAAGACCATCCAGAAAGGTTTGTGCGATCTTTGTACAAAAAAGTTTGTGATCTCTTCACGTAGTTTTAGCACCAAATCTGTGTCCGTGATTACCTCTTCCATGTAGCCTTGAATAAAAGTACTAGTAGGTTGGTGGATCATTACCCTGATGATATAACAAAATCAAAAGTTTTTCTATTGCACATGATGAAGGGAAGATAAAAGAAAGAGAAAAGAATAGCACGAAAAAAGATAGAATTGCACAACCGTACAGGCATCTTTCTATGCATTGCATACGGCTCTAGAATAAAATTGATCCTTACGCCCCCCAACGAAAGAGAAAAATAGGATTGATTAGACCCCGCTCGGAAAATGATCAAATTACCACCCTTCCTTTCGTGGGAGTTAAAAACTACTATGATGGCTCCGTTGCTTTCTATATTTCTTTTTTGTCTATGATTAAGCAATCCCAAAGTTGCTTTTTATTTGATTAAATAACCTAAGAAAAAGAATTTTTTTCACTAGTTCAGAACATAAATATTATTAAGAGATCTGCCGTGTGAAAAAAAGTTTGTGACGCTGAACTGCACTGCCGATAGATAAGAACACATCGGAAATACCTTTTTTCTCATACTACTCTCTCGATAAAAAATCTAATGCTTTGAAAAAAACTTTTGTATATCGAATTCAAAGTGCCATGCTATTATTACTTTTTTATTCATATTTCATATGGAGATTCATTTTTCATATGGCGAAGGCATAGTCGTCTTTTTTCTTTCAAATAAAACCTCATTGGCGCCAAGCGTTAGGGAATGCTATACGTTTAGTCTGTGAGCCTCCGGCCAGGACAAAAGCTGCCATTGAAGCGGCTACTCCCAGACAGAGTGTATGTACATCTGGTAGCACAAAGTTTATCGCATTATGAACAGCTAGCCCATGCATTACTCCTCCACCCGTAGAGTTTATAAATAAAAATTGCTCTTGGTTACAATCGTCGATATTCAAAAATATCATAAGACCGACAATGTGATTTGCCGTCTCGGGACTAAGGTCTTTGAATAAAAAAAGTGCTCTTTCTCGATAAAGTCGGTCGATTAGGTTAAAATTGTATTCCGTAGGAACCGTACAGGCGCCGTTTGGCGCATACGGTTCAAAAAAATTTGCAAAAAAATCAATGTGTATATTCCAATCCCCTTTCGGATTTCAGAGCATGCTCTTTACTGACTCCTAATTTTTCTTCGATTTTTCAATAAAGATGAGTTTTGATTCCTTTCCTTAGAAAAAAGAATTCATTAACCGGATCGAATTCACTTTTCATTGATGTATTCTTTCATCGCGATCCAATCCAAATCACGATGTCATTTTCTTGTTCCAAACTGGGCCTCTTTTATCTTACTCTTTTTAGGTTTATACTCTACTCCGGGTAAAGATCTGCCCGCCTTCGATTTGCACATATAGGACAAATACTCCCCTTACCACTTTTTTTTCTCAATCCGTACAGTCCGGCAAATATTTGAGGTCTTTATACATATTACTCGATTGATTAAGAGAACAGTTTAAAATCACTTCTATTTCCAAAGAAGATTTCTTTAGAATAGAGGAATCCCTTTATAAGGAGTAATGGTAGATATATTACCAATTGGTTTTTTTAAACGAAGTCTGGATATTTCAATTTCTTAGTCCAACCGAGCCAGCCATAAATTATTTGAATTGATAATAGTAATTTGAATCCCCTTAAAAAAAGGATCTAATTGCACTTCACGCTCCAAATTTTTGATGATCCAATTCATCTTTTTTGGGCGAAATAGAGGATCTCTTGATCGGGAAGAGAAGGGGGAAAGCCCATATGACCCAATAGATCTGCCAAGTCGCACTATAAGTCAACCCAAGTTGCTTCCTCGTCTTCGTCGTCAGGAATATCATAAGGTATTTTTGGCACACCAACAGGCATTAAATGAAAGAAAAAATCAAAAAAATACTAGACTTTAGATGTGAAAACGTAAGAAAGGTTTTATTGTTTTTATAATATTGTTCTTTATCAAAAATGTATAAAGAAAGACAGAATGAATAAGATCAATTCTTAGAACTAGGCCCCTGTAATCATGAACAAAGATGGTCACATTCGTTTATAGAAAAGGCATCAAGCGGCCCATTGCGTATTGGTACTTATCGAGTATAGAATAAATCTGCTTCTCTTTTTTCCTACGAACGGAATTGTTCCATTATTGCTAATAGAATCAAACAAATTATGAACCCTTGCTCTGAACTAATCGCACTCTCCTCGGGGGACGTAACATCGGCAGAGTATAGTCGTGTCCAATGTAATAAAGTTGCGTAGTGTCTTTTTTCTTTGATAAAGGGGTATTTTCATGGGTTTGCCTTGGTATCGTGTTCATACTATCGTATTGAATGATCCCGGCCGGTTGCTTGCTGTTCATATAATGCATACAGCTCTGGTTGCTGGGTGGGCCGGTTCGATGGCTCTGTATGAATTAGCAGTTTTTGATCCTTCTGACCCCGTTCTGGATCCAATGTGGAGACAGGGTATGTTTGTCATACCCTTCATGACGCGTTTAGGAATAATCAATTCATGGGGTGGCTGGGGTATCACAGGAGGGACTATAACATCTCCGGGTATTTGGAGTTACGAAGGTGTCGCCGGAGCGCATATTGTGTTTTCGGGCTTGTGCTTTTTAGCAGCTATCTGGCATTGGGTGTATTGGGATCTAGAAATATTTACTGATGAACGTACAGGAAAACCTTCGTTGGATTTGCCCAAGATCTTTGGAATTCATTTATTTCTCGCGGGGGTGGCTTGCTTTGGTTTTGGTGCATTTCATGTAACAGGCTTGTATGGTCCGGGAATATGGGTGTCCGATCCTTATGGACTAACTGGAAAAGTACAACCGGTAAATCCAGCGTGGGGCGTGGAAGGTTTCGATCCTTTTGTTCCGGGAGGAATAGCTTCTCATCATATTGCGGCTGGGACATTGGGCATATTAGCAGGCCTATTCCATCTTAGCGTTCGACCACCCCAACGTCTATACAAGGGATTGCGCATGGGTAATATCGAAACTGTCCTTTCCAGTAGTATCGCTGCTGTCTTTTTTGCAGCGTTTGTTGTTGCCGGAACTATGTGGTATGGTTCAGCAACTACCCCGATCGAATTGTTTGGACCGACTCGTTATCAATGGGATCAGGGGTACTTCCAACAAGAGATATATCGACGAATTAGTGCGGGGTTAGCCGAAAATCAAAGTTTATCAGAAGCTTGGTCTAAAATTCCTGAAAAATTAGCCTTTTATGATTACATCGGTAATAATCCGGCAAAAGGGGGATTATTCAGGGCGGGTTCAATGGATAACGGGGATGGAATAGCGGTTGGATGGTTAGGACATCCTATCTTTAGAGATAAAGAAGGTCGTGAACTTTTTGTACGTCGTATGCCCACTTTTTTTGAAACATTTCCGGTCGTTTTGGTAGATGGAGCCGGGATTGTTCGAGCGGATGTTCCTTTTCGAAGAGCCGAATCGAAGTATAGTGTCGAACAAGTCGGTGTAACTGTTGAGTTCTACGGTGGCGAACTCAATGGAGTCAGTTATAATGACCCTGCGACTGTGAAAAAATATGCTAGACGCGCTCAATTGGGTGAAATTTTTGAATTAGATCGTGCTACTTTGAAATCCGACGGTGTTTTTCGTAGCAGTCCACGGGGTTGGTTTACTTTTGGACATGCTTCATTTGCTTTGCTCTTCTTCTTCGGACACATTTGGCATGGTGCTAGAACCCTGTTCAGAGATGTTTTTGCTGGGATTGACCCAGATTTGGATGCTCAAGTAGAATTTGGAGCCTTCCAAAAACTTGGAGATCCAACTACAAGAAGACAAGTAGTCTGATCCAACCTTCTTTTGATGTCTTTCGAATGTATTTTCTTTTTATGATTTGTTAGTGATTTTGATATTGATAGAGGGTAGCAGAGAAATCTTGCTTTGACTCCCTGTTTTTTTGTCTC